ACTGCTCCTGTCACTATTACAGAACCGTACATGAGATTTTCACCTCATACGGCTCCTCATAGGTCACAAATAAGGACCTTTCAACATTATTTTGATATGGTTATAAGCTCGCTCGAGAGTCAAACGCTTATTCTAAGGTTTCGAATTAGACCAATGAAATTCTGTCTGCTATATCTCGAATAAATAAAGTGCTTCTGAATTGATCTCATCTTTTAAGAATTTTCATTTTTCTTTGTTGATTAAAAACTTTATCCTTGAATAAAAAAGGGCTTTTTAGACGAATATCACATAGATATCTCAACCTATCATTTTCGATTACGAAAAAGAATTAGCGATTGCATTTCATAATAAGAATTCTATCTTTCTAAATAAAGATAGGTATGAATAAAAAAAAGGTCTCTTTTTGCAATTCTAGTCTTTCTATTTTATTTCGTTCCTATTCTCCTTTCTCAAAAAAGGGGACATTATCCAAAGTAAAAGATTTCTTCGTTCTTGATAGTTATTTACTTAATCGGTGGATAGGAACATACTCTAGATCGAAATTGTGGGGGGTACTTCTTAATCATTTCTACCAACTTAAAGCCCGAACTCAAATTCCTTTTCTATAAAGAACTATCCTATTGGATAATTTTCAGAATCTCTATTATTAATCCTTTGTGTATCTTGGTCTTCCTAACCATCCACTCATTTTGTTTGAATCTCCCATTGGGGCAATCACTATGTTAATAGATGGTAAAAACCCCGTAAGTTAATCTTTTGAACCCGCTTCAAGTCATGATGACTAATCAACTAATCTTGGGGTAAACAGTCTCGACTGCTTATGTCTTTACTTTCACTTAATTCTTGTACATAGGAAATGAGATTGAATTCCTTTAACAGCAAATCTTTAAGCCGTTTTATTTCACTCATATAACTATCTGATTTAGTTTATCAACCCCAATGATAAATAAAAAAAATAGAAAATAGATATTCAGTTCATTTAACTTTCTTGCTAGAAATAAAAGAAATAGGGGAAATAGGGGAAATTTTTTGTCTCACTGAATCACACGTAGAGATATTGATAATACACATAGAGTTAATGGTATTTCATAACTAATTGATTGAGCAGCAGCCCTTAATCCACCTAAAAAGGAATATTTATTGTTTGATCCATATCCCGACATAAGAAGTCCAACGGGAGCAAGGCTTGAAACGGCGATCCATAAAAAAACACCAATACTAAGATCAGCTAGAATAAGTCGATAGCTAAAAGGAATTACTGAATAACTTAGTAAAATGGATATGACCGCTATGGATGGCCCGATACTGAATAAACGAGTATCGCCTCTAGATGGAAGAAGATTCTCTTTGAAAAGTAGTTTTGTACCATCTGCTAGAGCTTGAAGAATTCCTAAAGGACCGGCGTATTCAGGTCCAATACGTTGTTGTATTCCTGCAGATATTTCTCTTTCTAACCAAACAATTACTAGTACACCTAGTGTGATTCCTAATACAAGAGTCAAAATAGGGACAAGCATCCATATTATCCCATAGACCTCTTTTAAGGATTCCAATCTGGAAAAAGAATTGATAGTTTGTATTTCAGTTGTATCAATTATCATTTCAACGATCAACTTCTCCCATAATGATATCTATGCTACCTAGTATTGTCATAATATCAGCCAATTTCATTCTTTTAACTAACTGAGGAAGAATTTGCAAGTTGATAAAACCCGGTGGTCGAATTTTCCATCTCCAAGGAAAAACACTTCGATCTCCTATCATAAAAATTCCCAATTCGCCTTTTGGTGCTTCAACTCTTACATAAAGTTCTTGTTTCGACAATTCAAAAGTTGGAGAAGGTTTTTTACTAATAAATCGATAGTGAAAATCATTCCATTCAAGGTTTTTTATTCTATCAAAGCGTCGGATTTCTAAATTCTCATAGGGTCCTCCTGGAATTCCTTCCAAGGCCTGTTGGATAATTTTTATGGATTCTGTCATTTCACTAATTCGTACTAAATAACGCGCTAATGAATCCCCTTCTTTTTGCCATTGAACCTCCCAATCAACTTCGTCGTAACACTCATAACGATCAACTTTACGAAGATCCCATTGTATTCCGGAAGCTCGTAGCATTGGTCCTGATAAACCCCAATTTAGTGCTTCTTCTGCACCAATAATACCTACGCCTTCAACTCGTTCTAAAAAAATAGGATTCCGTGTAATAAGCTTTTGATATTCAGCAACCCCGGTTAAAAAATAATCGCAAAAATCTAAACATTTATCTATCCAGCCATGAGGTAGATCAGCAGCTACTCCTCCGATACGAAAATAATTATGCATCATGCGCATACCGGTCGAAGCTTCGAATAGGTCATATATAAATTCTCGTTCTCGAAAAATATAGAAGAAAGGAGTCTGTGCCCCAATATCTGCCATAAAAGGGCCAAGCCATAACAAATGGGAAGCGATACGACTCAACTCCAACATAATAGCTCTGATATAGCTAGCCCTTTGAGGTACTTGAATATTGCCTAGCCGTTCTGGTCCATTTACAGTTATTGCTTCTGTGAACATAGTAGCTAAATAATCCCAACGTGTTACATAAGGCAAATATTGTATAATTGTTCGATTTTCCGCAATTTTTTCCATCCCTCTATGTAAATAACCCAATACTGGTTCACAGTCAATAACATCTTCACCGTCGAGAGTAACTATCAGTCGAAGAACACCATGCATTGATGGGTGGTGAGGGCCCATATTGACTATCATGAGGTCTTTTCTTGTAGTTGATGCAATCATAAGTTTTTTTTTTCCCGAGTCATTCTTCCATGCATTTCTGAAAGTAAAAAGAGGTTCATCAAAATGGAAATAAAAAAGTTTAAATGGTATCACACTTCAAATTAACGAGTTTTTATTTCTCGAATACCCAACTCACCAATTAATTCTTTATAACGCCCTATATTCTTTTTTGACAAATAAGCCAGCAGCCGTTGACGTTTTCCCAAAATTTTTCGCAAACCTCTCTGAGATGAAGAGTCCTTTTTGTGCAATTCCAAATGTGAAGTAAGTCTTCTTATTTTAGTGGTGAAACTGAATACTTGAAATTCAATAGATCCTCTGTTTTCTTCGTTTTCTTTTTGAGAAATAATTGAAATGAATGAATTTTTGACCATAAAAAAATGCCCTTGCCCCCCTTTTTTTTTACAGATATGGATTTTACTGATCAGTAATAATAATGCCATTCATTTTAATGTGGTATATACAATAATAGAATTTATGAACTCCTAATTTTCTGAAGTAAAATCAATCAATCCAATTTTAAATTGGATTTAGATAGAGGATATAAAAGGATTGGTACATTTTCGCATCGAAAATTTAGACCGAAAATAACGCAGGTTCTGTTGATTTCTTTTGCGATCTAATTGAGACAAATTTCGCATTGGCTATTCGAATGAAATGTAAGACATGTGATGTGTATATTTGGTTGCTTTCATATAGCCTATAAGCATATAGTAAGCATATCAAGCATATAGTAAGCATTATAGTGAAAAAGTGTATTATTCACGAATTTTTAATTCGTGGATACATCTGTATCCTTAATATACAAAAATGATTGCTATTGTTGGTATTAAACCAAGAACGATTCATACAAGCTAAATCTTCTAATCGATAATTAGGCCAAAGAAAAAGCTTTAATTTACTTAATTTCTTTTTCTCTCTATCCAGATGTTTATTATCAACCAAAATTTGGCTGCTGTTTTTTACGTTCTTCTCGTTCCAAAATACTGAATTTCTATCTACACCATTCCTACTCTTTGAATTGAAACAAATTAGAATTCTCAATTTTCTACGACATCTAAACGATAAAATATTTTCAGGAACAGGCAAATCAAAATGAGCTTTGTGCCTAGTTTCAGTTATTCTTTGATGTGGTGAACTATCTTCATAAAAATTATTCTTAGAAACATGTCTTTGTTCTTGGTATTTTTGATTAGTTTGGTGCTTACTCTTATGAAATAAGGAAATACCTATGATTTGATACATAATCAATTGTCCATCGTCGTTTCCAGGCAAATGAATGGGGTTTATAATCAATACTCCCTTTTTCATCAATTCTGTAAGAGTTAAACTCCTCTGAATCAACATTATATCCAAACTAATTTCTCTCTTTTGAATTGAGGATATAAGAATTTTTCTTGGATCTATCAGTCTAAGGAGGAGACAATATACCTTGATATTATTGATCATTTTTTGATTCAAAGTATCGTCCCATCTCAATTGAAAAAGCAAATAACGTTTCAGGAAGAAATCTAGTTCTGCTTCTGTGTTACTTTTGTATTGTTTTTGCTTTTTCCCTTTTTTCATGTCTGATCTTTCATAATTTTCTTCAATGTCTTTTTCTTGTGAAAGAATAAAGCGAAGGTATCCTCGGCCTGTGGATTTTTTTTGTTCTTGATTTCGATGATTTTGAGTCGATGGTATCAAAAAACTTCTTTTTTGCTTTTGATTGATCTTTTTATTTTCACTACTTTTTTTATTTCTGTTCAAATTTAAAAGAAGTAATTTACTTGGTATAAACCAAGGTTTCGTTTTATATGCATTATAAAGTAACACAAATTCTGGGAAGAACCAAAGTTCAAGATTCGATATGGGATGCTTTAACATTTTTTTATTCATTCCCATCCAATCAAAAAATACTTTGTGGGAGTTTGGTGGATTGATTTCTGGAATAATAAGATAAAAAATATCTTTTTTATTAATTATTTGAGAATTATTAGTACCAATCTGAGTATCTTGATTTCTATTAGTATCGATCGCGATCCAGGTTTCAATATCTACCCCTTGTATAAGAGAAAAATTGATAATTTTCCAATCAAAATATTTTCTATCCGCAGTTTTTTCCATAGGTAGAATATCTACCTTTCCTAGAAAATTATTGATAGAAATACTCTTCAGCATATCAAAAAGGGTGTCTTTATGTGTGTTATAAGAAATCTCTTGGTTCTTTTTTCCTTGAAACGGAGATCTAGAAAAAAAGCATTCTGTTTTATTTTCATAATCATAATTCAAAAATTTATATGATAAAAGATCATATCTATAGTATTTTTGAAAATTATATTTTTTATTCGATTTATTCGTTAATGAATAGACTTCAATTTTTTGTTGTTTTTTGGAATCAATTAATTCGTTTTTTTCATATGAATGCCATTTGCTTAAATTTTCCTTTTTCGTCATACGACAGTGGCGAACTCTATTTCGCCACTTTTCTGATAGGAATCTAGACCATCTCATCTGAGATAAATCGTATTGATTATAGCTTTTCAACCATCCTTTCCATTGATTCATTTTATAACTCGAAACTCCTAATTTCGAATGAAACATCTCTTCTATTTCAGGCTTAAGAAAAAAAGGGATTCCTTGATATTGAAGAATAGATCTTAATTTAGACGAGTTACTAACTTGGATTTTTGATAATTTGTAAAATACATATGCTTGTGACATGTAGGATAAGTCATAAAAATAATGTGAATCTTTTTTACTAATACTATCAAGTGGCTTTTTTATAGTTGATAGAAGCGGAATTGGATTTTTATTTTTTTTATTAATATTTTCTTGCTTTCTTTGATTATTGTAAATGAATTTCTCAATAATTTTTTTTGTTGATTTAAGAAAAAGTTCTATATTCATTCTGGGAATATTAATGATAGATAAAAACATATGTGTGTATATTCTTTCAATGAAGAAGTTCAAAAAGGGGGATAATTTAGAGATTAATCGAGCATTTCTTCTTTTTAATATTTTCCATTTTGCTAATCTTTTAACATTATAACTTGTTTTGTTAGGACTAATATTATTTATTCTTGTAGTGACTTTTTTCTTATCTTTTCTAATTCTTTCTATTTGATTTCGAATTTTACTTGTTCTATCAGTCAGATCCTTCATCTTTTTTTCTGTCAATGAAGAATTTGACCAATTGGTAGATGTAATTTGACTAACGGATTTGTGAATTATTTGATTGCTGATTATGGAATCTTTTTCTCCTTTATTTTCACTCGATTCATATACTTCTCTTAATTGAAATAATGGAATTGGATTCACTTTTGAAAGTTTTTTTTTTTTTATAAAACTGACACTTTTGATAATCCATTTTTTTGTTTCTTTTGAAGCTTTTCGAAGTGATTTTGTTTTTCCTTTGAAAACTATTAGAACTAGAAAATACTTCTTTTTTAATTTTCCAATTTGTTTTTTGAATTCCTTGAAAATTGGTTTAAAAAAAGAAGGTCGCTTTCGGGGTGAACCAAAAGGAAATTCAGCTTCTGTTCCCCAAACTGTTAAAAAACAAAAATCCTCTTTTTCTTTTTTCTTTTTCATTAAATCTTTCTGAGAGTATCGTAGTTCCGATTTGTGCCAAGGTTTTAGACATAAAGGAAATAAGATTTTTATCTGAATACCGTCTATCAACCAATTTTTCGGAAATTCTGTTTCTGATAATGGAACACCATTATAAGTACATTTAACATATATCTCTCTATTCCAGTCCTGTAAATCCTCAGACCATTCAGGAAGTTGTAATAGGAATATACGTCCAATATTTTTCGCGATTATCAATAAAGGGAATATAATATATTTTCTAAAAATGGATTGAGTTACTAATATGCAACCTCTTATTACTTGCGTAAAAGGTACGGTATCCCAGGCCTCTGCTATCTTTATTCGTGCTTTCTCCTTTCTTTTGTTCTCCTCGTTTTTTTCTTTTCTTTTTGTTTGTTCTTCTGTATATTCTACAATTTTGAATACTTTCCTTTTTCCTACCCAATTTTTAAAAATTTGTTTAATCAATTCGGAGATATCAAAAGAAAACAGAGGGGATTTTTGTGTTCTGTTCAAAAAAAGAGGGGCCTGCGCGTTTGCTTGAAACAATTTCCAAATTACTATTTTACGCCTTTGAGCTCGCATAGAACCTTTGATTATACCTCGCCGAAAATCTGATTGTTGTGAATAGCGCATCAAAGCTACTTCGTCTGTTTGATCGGGTGTATTAATATCCTTATTAGTATTAGGATCAGTTTCTTGCTTGTTACCAGTAAAAATTACTACACGTTTAGCTTTTCTTGAGCGAATTTGATGATCTACGGGGACATCTTCTTGATGTTCTCCTGATTGTTGTTCCAAATCCGTGATTAATTTGTATGTGCATCGAGGGACTTTTTTAATTATTTTTTTTATTTTAATTGATTTTCTACGAATTTTTTGATGATTAGTATCCTTATTTACAAAATCAAAATAGTTCAAATATTTTGTTTTTTTTTCTGAATCTATTTTACTGATGAAAGTAAAGAAATCAAAAATTTCTGTTGATAATGGTTTTTTAGCAAATCTATTCATTTTCTGTTCAACTTCTTCGAAAGAAGTATCGAAAAGAAGAATATCGTGAATTCTGTTTATCCCAAATTTATTTAATAAATTGTCTATCGAAGTTTTTTTTAGGATTGATGGTGAAGGACTTTTGTGAAT